GTTCGTTGATGGGGTTAACCATTTTGATAATATATCAAAATCCATTATTCCTTGATCAAAATGAATTCCTATTGATCCAACGAACAAAGTAAATAGTACCAATACAAGTAGGGGAAAAATCATAGTATTTTCCGATTCGTGAGGATACATAGAACTGTATTTATTATCAAGGTAATCATTAAAGTATTGTATGCTTTTTCTTAGATTATTATCAATTTTATATGTATCTTTTGAATTTGAAAAAAAAATAACTTTATCATTTTTTTTTGAGAAAAAGAAATTTTGATTAACCACTTTTGATACTTCTTGTCCCCATAAGGATATTGAATAGAATGAGTTATTTTTAGCGCTACTGTGATTTTGGAAATGAATACGAAAATACCCATCAAAAGTAAGTAAATACACCCGAAACATATAAAATGCGGTTAATCCTGCTGTGAAACAAGCTATTATTGAGAAAAGTGGCGAATACAACCAACTATTATTCAGAATTTCATCTTTGGACCAAAAACAAGCAAGAGGCGGAATACCACAAATAGAAAGTGTACCTAATAAAAACGTAGTTTTTGTAATTGGAGCGTATTTCCTTAAACCGCCCATAAGAATCATATTCTGACTTTTATCCGGCGAATACCCAACAATAGGTTCCATTGAATGAATAATGGATCCGGATCCCAAAAACAATAAAGCTTTAGAATAAGCATGAGTAATCAAATGAAATAAAGCAGCTCGATAAGAACCTATACCTAGAGCTAACATAATATAACCCAATTGAGACATTGTAGAATAGGCTAAACTTCTTTTTATATCTCTTTGAGCAAGAGCCAAAGTTGCTCCTAATAGTACTGTTATTACACCTACTAAAGAAATGAAATTCATTATGTAAGGTATAATTATGAAAAGAGGAAGAAGTCTAGCTACAAGAAAAATTCCTGCCGCTACCATTGTAGCAGCGTGTATAAGAGCTGATATAGGAGTGGGTCCTTCCATAGCGTCCGGTAACCATACGTGGAGGGGGAATTGCGCAGATTTAGCAATTGCGCCGGCGAATAATAAAAAAGCACATAAGGTAGCAAATAACGAATTTACTCCATTATTCTGAGTCAGGTTATTAGTTATTTCGAACAAATCCCGAAATTCGAAACTACCTGTTATCCAATAAAGACCTAGAATTCCTAATAATAAACCAAAATCCCCTATACGATTAGTTATAAAAGCTTTTTGACAAGCACTTGCTGCAATCGGTCGTGTGAACCAAAACCCTATTAATAAATACGAACACATTCCCACTAGTTCCCAAAAAATATAAATTTGTATCAAATTGGAACTGGTAACTAAGCCCAACATAGATGCATTGAAAAAACTCAAATAAGCAAAAAATCTCAAATATCCTTGATCGTGAGACATATAATTGTCACTATAAATAAGAACCATGATCCCAACAGTACTAATTAGTATCGACATAATAGAAGTAAGTGGATCAATTAGGTATCCGAACTCTAACGAAAAATCATTATTGATAGTCCAAGACCATAGATATTGATAGATAAAACTTCCATTTATTTGTTGAATAGACAAATTGACCGAAAACCACATAGCTATACTTAACAATAAAACACTAGGAAAAGCCCATATACGACGAATCTTTTTTGTTGCTGTTGGAATAAGTATAAGTCCAAATCCTATTGATATGGTAACCGGAAGTGCAAGAAAAGGTATTATCCATGCATATTGATATGTATGTTCCATAAAAAACAAAATACATTTTTTTTAATTGCTAATTGTTATTGATAATTGTTTCCGATTCACCAATTCTTAACATTTTCCAAAAGAAGAATAAGAAAATACAGAAAAGAACGAAAATAACAGACAGAAATCGACAAAAAAACATGAAAAAGCTTAATTTTGAATAATTTGTATTCTAATTTTTCTCAGATATTTGAAATATTCAAGAATGTACAATTGCTTGGTCAAATAGTACAAATGTCAAATGATATGACCAAATAGTTAGTTAAAAGGTTATTAACTAAAGAAAGATATTTATTAAAAATAGAATGGCGAATCCGAGATCTTTAAGCATTGTACTACTATTATGTATCATATATTATTTATTATATTCTTAGTATAATATTTATAATTCCGGTAATTTATAATCATATCATATGGTAAAAGTATAGTAAACAAAAAAAGTTATAACAAAAACAAAAAGAAAAAGTACTTGATTCAAAACTATAGAAAAATATAGATACTATAAGTTTTTTTGAATAAAAAGGTCTAGTTATCCTCATTGTTACGTTTTTATAGTAATTCTTTAATCCATTTTAAAACTGAGTGAGTAGATTCTAATAAAGAAAACCTTATTTTAGTCAGAAATCCTATCACATTTCCGACTTCATATATAAATAGATGAAAAAATACAGTTATATATATATATATATCAGAATATATTGGATCGGGTAATAAAATATCTTGTTTCAAAGATAAATTTTGAGTTCTAATTAGTTCTAATTGGAATTTAAATAACAAGCGTGGCACTCTGATCTGAACTTAACTTAGTAAATTAAATTAATAATTAATATAAAATAAAAATTTCTTTTTCAAAAAAATTTCCCTCCTTTCTTCTATTTTTTTTTCCTATATTGCTATATTTACAATATATACATATATTTATTTATTTATTTTTGAGTTTTAGCCTAAGACATGTGATATGTAATGCACAATTTGAATTTAATGTTTTTATTATTATGAAATATGTTTTGTTTTAATTTTCATATGCTTTAAAAACAATGAATTCTAATTCTAATATCTATGTCTAATATCCATGGATGGAATAGAAAAATAAGTATGTTACTAAAAAAGGAATGATCCATTTTGCATAATACATGTCTTTCACATACAACGATAAAAATAAGTAATTTTTTTTTGAATGGCAGTCCCTAAAAAACGTACTTCTATATCAAAAAAACGTATTCGTAGAAATATTTGGAAGAAAAAAGGATATTTAGCAGCAGTAAAAGCTTTTTCTTTGGCGAAATCGCTTTCTACTGGGCATTCAAAAAGTTTTTTTGTGCAACAAACAAATACAAATAATAAAGTCTTGGAATAATGGGAATTGACATAACCCGAAAAGTTAAAATTTTTTAAGATGAATAATTCTCATTAACTAATGTACGGAACTCCTAAATTCAATATTAGTATAGTAAGATACTATACTAAGACCCAGCTTCCGCTTTTGTGTATATTGAGTTCGAAGTATTATTTTTCCCATCTCCCTTTCACAGCGGAAACGTCAAATAAGATGTTTTTATTGTGAAAGGGGGAATACAATTTAATTTGCTAGAAATAGAAATTTTTTTTGTTATATTATTATATATTGAAAAACTACTGGATTTGAGAAAATCTTATCATAAAAAATACGCACAATGAATACACAATACAGCGTATTAATAGTTTAAGGAATACTAAACTAAAGTATCGAAATCCTTAAAAGAATTTCCAATTCTTTGGATTTAGTGATGAAATTTTGAAACACACGAAATCCTAGTCATTTCATTTGGTCATTTGATTTTTTTTTTTCATTGGGAAAATGAATCTTTTTAATTTTACTTGAATCTATGAAACAAAATCGGATAAAGGAAAAACGAATCATTACATTAAAAAGGAAAAAGGTGCAACTATACCTTGAATGATAACAAAACAAAGTTATCAAGTTCCAATTACCAATTTCGGAGAAACTAAATTTCTAGTACTCAAAAATATATTATAAAAGCGGAACCCACAATGAAAAATACTAACTTAAACTAAAGATTATTTTATTGAGAATTCAAATACCAATTGAAATGGGTCTTTATTTATCAATTCGAATATTTCCTAAACTATATTGAATCCTCGATTCTCGACGATTTAATATAAATTGACTATTATTACTTTAAGTAAGCCGCCATGGTGAAATTGGTAGACACGCTGCTCTTAGGAAGCAGTGCTAGAGCATCTCGGTTCGAGTCCGAGTGGCGGCATCCTATAAATTCTCTAAAATAAAATAGGCACAACGAATCCTATCATGTATTATATTCAATTCCTGATTTGAATTCTGCAATGGGGCTTTTTATGATATTTGCAACTTTAGAACATATATTAACTCATATCTCTTTTTCAGTAATTTCAATTGTGATTATGATTCATGTGATGACTCTATTAGGTCACGAAATCGTAGGATTGCGTAATTCTTCAGAAAAAGGAATGATAGCTACTTTTTTCTCTATAATAGGATTATTAGTTTCTCGTTGGATTTCTTTGGGACATTTTCCATTAAGTAATTTATACGAGTCATTAATCTTTCTTTCGTGCAGTTTCTCCATTATTCATATAATTCCCAAGATAGGAAATCATAAAAATGATTTAAGCATAATAACTACACCAAGTACTATTTTTACTCAAGGCTTTGCCACGTCGGGTCTTTCAACAGAAATGCATCAATCTGCGATATTAGTACCCGCTCTCCAATCTCAGTGGTTAATGATGCATGTAACTATGATGTTATTGAGTTATGCCGCTCTTTTATGTGGGTCCTTACTATCAGTCGCCCTTCTAGTCATTCTTTTTCGAAAAAACATCGATATTTTTTGCTTAATTAAACCTGTTGAGATGAAAAATTGGAATGAAAATGTTTTTAAAAAAACTTCTTTTCTTTCATTTCGAAATTATTACAAATATCAATTGACTCAACGTTTGGATTATTGGAGTTATCGTATCATTAGTTTAGGGTTTATCTTTTTAACAATAGGAATTCTTTGTGGAGCAGTATGGGCTAATGAGGCATGGGGATCCTATTGGAATTGGGACCCCAAGGAAACTTGGGCATTTATTACTTGGATCATATTTGCGATTTATTTACATATTAGAACAAATCAAAGTCTTCAAACTACGGATTCGGCACTTGCGGCTTCTATAGGATTTCTTATAATTTGGATATGCTATTTTGGAATCAATCTATTAGGGATAGGTCTACACAGTTATGGTTCATTCACATTAACATCTAATTGAATAAAATTGAATAAATTGACATGAAGAATACATAAGAACATTGTTCCATGTATAACTAAAGTTTTTTGCTTGTTTGTTTGTGCGAGTTTTTGAGTTGAGAACCTTTTGAATAAATCCTTGATTCAAAAGGTTCTCAAAAATTCGGGATCCATGTCATTACAGTTCTAATTCATTTTCCTGCATTTACAACGAACTTAATTCAAATAAAAAAAAATCAAAGAATTTTAAGACGTTCTCGTTCTATATCATTAATTATTATTATTAATGAAAGACTATCTATGAAAATAATTAGATAGGATAGTTTGTACCCTGTCAACTGATAGCGAGAAAACGAAATCAGGATAAATACCAATTCCTATTACAGGTAGAAAGATACAAATTGAAATAAATAGTTCTCGTGGTCCAGAATCTGCAAAAGGAAAGTTTGGAACATTGAATAGCTTGTATCCATAGAACATCTGACGTGACATAGATAATAAATAAATAGGCGTTAATATCATGCCAATTGCCATTACAAAAGTAATTAGCATCTTTGGCATTAAAAGATATTTCGGACTAGTAATTAGTCCAAAAAATACTACTAATTCTGCAACAAAACCACTCATTCCTGGCAATGCAAGAGAAGCCACCGAAAAGTTACGGAACATGGTAAATAGTTTTGGCATTGGGATCGATACCCCTCCCATTTCGTCGAGAAAAACAAGACGTATTCTATCACAACTCGTTCCCGCCAAGAAAAAAAGTGCAGCACCAATAAATCCATGAGAAAGTATTTGTAAAATGGCACCATTAAGTCCCATGTCAGTTATAGACCCAATTCCTACAATTATGAAACCCATGTGAGATACGGAGGAATAGGCTATTCTTTTTTTTAAATTCCGTTGACCAAGAGAGGTTGAAGCTGCATAAATTATTTGCATCGCTCCCACTATTACCAACCAAGGAGAAAATATGGAATGGGCGTGGGGTAATAATTCCATATTGATTCGAATGAGTCCATATGCTCCCATTTTTAATAAGATTCCAGCTAAAAGCATACATGTACTATAATGTGCTTCTCCGTGGGTATCCGGTAACCATGTATGTAGGGGTATAATCGGCAATTTGACAGCATACGCAATGAGGAAACCAAAATACAATATTATTTCCAATCCCACAGGATATGATTGATTAACTAATCTTTCAAAATCTAATACCGGTTCATTGGAGCTGTATAAACCCATACCCAGAACCCCTATTAAGAGAAAAATGGAACCACCCGCAGTGTACAAAATAAACTTTGTAGCCGAGTAGAGACGTTTCTTTCCTCCCCACATGGATAAAAGTAAATAAACAGGAATTAATTCTAACTCCCACATGATGAAAAAAAGTAAAAGGTCTCGAGAAGAAAATAATCCTATTTGACCACTATACATTGCCAGCATTAGAAAATAAAACAACCGCGAGTTTCGAGTAACCGGCCAAGCTGCTAAAGTAGCTAAAGTAGTGATAAAGCCTGTCAGTAAAATAGGTCCTATGGAAAGTCCATCGATTCCCAGTCTCCAGTGAAAATCAAAAATTTCTATCCATTTAGAATCTTCCTCCAATTGGATTAATGGATCGTCCAATTGGAAATGATAACAGAATACATAGGTCGTTAAAAGGAGCTCCAATAAACATATACAAATAGTATACCACCTCAGTATCTTATTTCCTCTATGAGGAAAGAAGAAAATTGAGGAGCCCACAAATATCGGTAAAACCACAAGTATTGTTAACCAAGGAAAATAATTCGTGGTAAAGGCAAGATACGTTGTTGACCAGAAAAACCCGTGCTCGGAATAATTTTCTCGAGTACGGGCTTTTTCGGTAAAGAGAAATCAAATGATTCAAAAGTGGAATTTTTTATAACGTATCAATAAGCTAGACCCATGCTGCGAGTTGTTTCATGCCATAAATAAACACGAACACTCAAAAAATCCGTTGGGCAGGCGGATTCACATCTCTTACAACCTACACAGTCTTCTGTTCTTGGCGCGGAAGCTATTTGCTTAGCTTTACATCCGTCCCAAGGTATCATTTCCAATACATCTGTGGGGCAGGCCCGTACACATTGAGTACACCCTATACATGTATCATAAATTTTTACTGAATGTGACATTGGATCTAAAAATTCCCCGTTTGAGCATAAAAAATTTTCGATCTGGTAAAACCAATTAGTATTTTTATATTGTAGATACCAGACGAAGCAGTGATTTATCAAAATTTTAAGAATTAATACCTTTTTCTAAATTTGTTCATGAGAAAAGCCAAGAAACTTTGAATTCTGTTTCAACAACCATGATTATATATGCTAAACTGCACTGTGAATTCAAATTAATTGAATTCAAATTATTGTCCGACAAATTGTTCAATCAATGTTTCAATATTTCAATCGAAATTTATTCATATTCAATTATTTATTAATAAATAAAATGAATATGAATAAAAAAAAACCAAAAATTCAAAATAGTAAAAAAAAAAAAAAAAATTATTTAATTATTTAAATATTATATATGCATATTATCCTAAATATGTATATTTCCTAAATATGCAGATTATTATTATATAAGAAAACTCTTATTTCTCTTATCTAATATCTAGTAAAATTAGATATATAAAAAAATGAAGTTAATAATAGATTAATAGAATTAATTAAATATGTAAATATTTAAATATTCTAGAATAAACTATTATTCTATTATGTATTTATTATATTATATTACGTATTGTATACGTATTGTATATGTTGTAGTAGTATATGTTGGTTCTATTATATAGTAGTATGATGCTCTATATGATGGTCTACCACGCATTTATGTGTAAGTTAAATTATGTATATATAAATAATGATTATTACTAATTATTCAACAAATTCGATTGATTGATACGGGTAGATTTTCTGTTCCGATGGATCGACGAAACAATAGCTAACCCAATAGCCGCTTCAGCGGCCGCAACGGCAATAATAAAAATGGAGAAGATGTCTCCTTTTAATTGCCGGGCATCAAATATATTAGAAAATGTTACGAGATTTATATTAACCGAATTTAGTATAAGCTCAAGACACATAAGTGCTCGAACCATGTTTCGACTCGTGATCAATCCATAAGTACCGATAGAAAATAAATAAACACTTAAAAAAAGTCCATGCTCGAGCATCATTGGTTAACTCCTTATCAATCTCGATTCAATTCAATATCAACGACAATTCCAAAAATTCGATTGATTAGACTAGAATACAGAACAAAAGAAGATTGGCAATAGATAAATTGAACTAAAACCTTTCAAATTTTATATTTTTTTTATTTATTTTTATTATTGACGAGCCATAGTAATTGCACCTATCAAAGAAACTAAAAGAATTATAGAAATGAGTTCAAAGGGAAGATAAAAATCAGTTGATAAATGAATACCAATTTGTTGAACGTTACTTATTATTAGGTCCTGTTCCATAATCTGGTTTGATCTTGTAGTCCAAATAATTCCGGACCACGACGTATCTGGTATAGTAGTAATTAGTAAAAAAAGAATACCTGTACAAACTAGTGAAGTGACCCCATCTCCAACGGTCCAAAAATACGAATCAGTGGAATATTCGGAACCATTCATGAACATTACCGCAAATATAATTAAGACATTTATGGCTCCCACATAAATAAGTAACTGTGCGGCAGCTACAAAAAAAGAATTCACTGAAATATAGAATAAAGATATACAAACAAAAACCAATCCCAACGAAAAGGCAGAATAAATGGGATTGGTAAAGAATACTACCCCCAGACCCCCTAATACAAGAACTGATCCTAAAAATATTACAAGAATATCATGCATTGGTCCGGGTAAATCCATTATGTATAAAATTAAAAATAAATAAGTCAAATCATGACCTTACTGAATGGTCCAGAAAAGAGAAGGGGGTTACCCCATTTTCATTGTATATGATACGTTTCTAATTGAATTAAATCTTACTTAAGATGGATTAATGTAGATATAACTATTGAGACAATCCTACTTTTATCTGAAAGAAAGAGAAAGGGAATTATCTATTTCTAAATTATCATGAGAAAGGAAATTTATTTTCAGTTTAAATTTCAGAATGATTCTCGACAATTGCAACAATCAATAATTATTTGTAGTTATTAACCAACCAAACCAAAGCAAAATAAAAAAGTTTTGGTCCTTACAACATTTTAGTAATCGGTAATTGTTCTTGAACCGGAAGTTTTTTCTTTGTCTATTTTGATTTGAGTCGAATTCATAACTGTCTGAATTGTGTAATCTTCAATTACTGACATTGGTAACCGACCCAAAGCAATTTGATTATAATTCAATTCGTGTCGATCATAAGTCGAAAGTTCATATTCTTCAGTCATCGATAAACAGTTTGTTGGACAATACTCGACACAATTACCACAAAATATACAGACCCCGAAATCAATACTATAATTAAGCAATTGTTTCTTTTTCATATCTCTTTCAAATTTCCAATCAACAACAGGTAGATCTATTGGGCATACACGAACACATACTTCACACGCAATACATTTATCAAATTCAAAATGAATTCGACCGCGGAAACGCTCCGATGTGATTGATTTTTCATAAGGATATTGAATAGTTATAGGTAACCAATTTGTGTGGGATAAAGTAATTATGAAACTTTGACCAATGTACCTTGCAGCTCGTATTTTTTGTTGACCATAATTCATGAACCCAGTCACCATGGGAAACATATTGTAGATATTGATGAATAAATTGATGTTTCTTTCTCTTGTTTGAAAGAAAGAGATTGTGAATAGAATAGGATTATTCTATTTTCTTATTTATAGGGAAACAAGTTGAAACGAAGTTGTCAATAATAGATTACCTAGAGAAATAGGTAAAAGAAATTTCCACCCAAGATTTAATAGCTGATCCATTCTCATCCTAGGTAAAGTCCATCTTGTTGTGATAGGAATGAACAGAAACAAATAAGTTTTAGCTAGTGTAATAAAGATACCAATTGTAATTCCAAAGACTCTGGTTAGTTTATTTATTCCAAAAATTTGGGGAATGGATATATACGGAATAGAGAAATCCCACCCACCTAAGTAAAGAACTGTTACAAATAATGAAGAAACTAATAAATTTAGGTAAGAAGCAAGATAAAATAAACCGTATTTGATACCCGAATATTCGGTTTGATAACCTGCTACTAATTCCTCTTCCGCTTCTGGTAAATCAAAAGGCAATCTCTCACACTCCGCTAGAGAAGAGATTAGGAAAACGATAAACCCTATGGGTTGACGCCACAAGTTCCACCCTCCCAAACCGTATTTTGATTGTGCTTCAACTATATCAACTGTACTTGAACTATTAGATAATTATAGTCGATAATAACATCATTGTTCATATCGCTATTCCAAAACCGTACATGAGACCTCAGCTTCATACGGCTCCTCTATGGCTACAAATAAATGAAAGGACTGGTTCGGTATTATCTAACCCTTTTGGGAGGTTAGATAGAATTTAGATAGAATAAAGATCCATCAGAAAGTCCCAAATTAGACCAATGGAATTCTGTCTGCTAGAATAAGAAAAAGTGCTTCAGAATTGATCTCATCCCTTATAAATCAAAAAGTATTTCGCTTTGTTCGGTAATAACTTAATCCGTTAATAAAATACTTGTTATATCAAGTTATATCAATAATATAAAGAATTTTTAGGAATTAGTTGATGAATTGTGATAAGAATTCCATCCATATGTATATGATATGGGGCAGAGGCGAAAAGAAGAATAAATAGAAATATTTTTTTGTTCATTCATTCGATTACGGGATTCCATTTCTTTTGTTCTTGTTCTTCTGTCTCAAAAGATAAAAAGGGAGTAAAGGATTAATTCGTTCTTGATAGTTATTTTTTAATCAGTGAATGGGAGCATACTCTAGATCGGAATCGTAGGGAAGTACGGCTTGACCATTTCTACTAATTTAAAGTCCTTATTATGATTCGTTTTATGCAAAAATACCCCTTTTTTTGATACTTTACATTAAATTTATCTATTACTAATCCTTTATGTACCTTGGTGTTTCTAACCGTTCACTGATTTTTGATTGATTTACGGTATGGTAATACATACAAGACAGTAATGGAAACTCCATACAGTTGATCTTTTTTTTGCCCGCTTCAAGATATGATGACTAAGGAAAGAATCTCAATCTTGGGGTAAACAATTTACATTGCTTATGTTTATTTCAACGTTCTTCTTGTACATATAGAATGAGATTTTATCTTATTTACTGCAAATTTGTAAGTTGTTTTATTTCACTCATATAACTATCTTGTTTAACTCATCGATCTGAATGATGAGTAAAAAAGAAAAATATCTAGTCTTCAACCCCTTTCCTTTATTTTATTTTTACTTCTAGCGGAGAAGCCAAAGTTTATGTTCCAACGAATCACACGTAGAGATATTGATAACACACATAGAGTTAATGGTATTTCATAACTAATGGATTGAGCAGCAGCTCGTAGACCACCCGAAAAGGAATATTTATTATTTGATCCATACCCTGACATAAGAAGACCAATAGGAGCAATGCTTGAAATAGCGATCCATAAAAAAACGCCTATACTGAGATCGGCTAAAACGAGTCGATACCCAAATGGAATTACTAAATAACTTAGTAGAGTTGATATGACCGCTATGGACGGTCCAATACTAAACAAACGACTATCCCCCCTAGACGGGGGGAGATCCTCCTTAAAGAGTAGTTTAGTTCCATCTGCTAGAGCTTGAAGAATTCCAAAGGGGCCAGCATATTCAGGCCCAATACGTTGTTGTATCGCTGCGGATATCTCTCTTTCTAACCACACAATTACCAGTACTCCTACTGTAATTCCCAATATAAGGGTCAAAATAGGTGCAAAAATCCATATGAGTCCATAGACTTCGTTTAAGAATTCCGATGTAGAAAAAGAATTGATAGCTTGTACTTCTGTTATATCAATTATCATTTCAACGATCAACCTCTCCCATAATAATATCTATACTACCTAGTATCGTCATAATATCCGCCAATTTCATTCTTTTAACTAGTTGAGGAAGAATTTGCAAATTGATGAAACCCGGTGGACGAATTTTCCATCTCCACGGGAAAACGTTATTATCTCCTATTAAATAAATTCCCAATTCTCCCTTTGGGGCTTCGACTCTCACATAAAGTTCTTGTTTCGACAATTCAAAATTGGGTGAAGGTTTTTTACTAATGAATCTATATTCAAAATCATTCCATTCGGAATTTTTTGTTCTATCAAGGCGCCGGACTTCCAAATTTTCATAGGGCCCCCCCGGAATTCCTTCTAGAGCTTGTTGAATAATTTTTATGGATTCTCTCATTTCGCCGATTCGTACTAAATAACGAGCTAATGAATCTCCTTCTTTTTGCCATTGGATTTCCCAATCAAATTCATTGTAACATTCATAATGATCAATTTTACGAAGATCCCATTGGATTCCAGAAGATCGTAACATTGGCCCCGACAAACCCCAATTTATCGCTTCTTCTCCACCAATAACGCCTACTCCTTCAACTCGTTCCAAAAAAATGGGATTTCTCGTAATAAGTTTTTGATATTCAGCAATTCCTGTTAAAAAGTAATCACAAAAATCCAAACATTTATCTATCCAGCCATAAGGTAGATCAGCAGCTACTCCTCCGATGCGGAAATAATTATGCATCATTCGCATACCTGTAGCTGCTTCAAATAGATCATATATTAATTCTCTCTCTCTGAAAATGTAGAAAAAGGGGGTTTGCGCACCGATATCCGCCATAAAAGGTCCAAGCCATAACAAATGAGATGCTATACGGCTCAGCTCCAGCATAATTACTCTAATATAGCTGGCTCTTTTAGGTACTTGAACATTTTCCAGCTGTTCTGGCGCATTTACGGTTATTGCCTCTGTGAACATAGTAGCTAAATAATCCCAACGTGTTACATAAGGTAGATATTGTATAATTGTTCGGTTTTCCGCTATTTTTTCCATCCCTCTGTGTAAATAGCCTAATATGGGTTCACAGTCAATAACATCTTCACCATCGAGAGTAACAATCAGCCTAAGAACACCGTGCATTGATGGGTGGTGAGGGCCCATATTAACTATCATGAGATCTTTTCTTGTAGCCGGTACGATCATATGGTTTTTCCTTAATATTCTATGAATTCCTCAAAAGAGGGGGCTCATCAAAATAAAATAAAAAAAAATGAATAATAAGTACTAGTAGATAAAAAAATTCTGAAATTAACGATTTTTTGGCTCCCGAATACCCAACTGATTCATTAATTTCTTATAACGTACTTTATTTTTCTTTGACAAATAAACTAACAGACGTTGACGTTTTCCCAGAATTTTACGCAGACCTCTTTGCGATAAAAAATCTCTTTTATGCAATTCTAAATGTGAAGTAAGTCTTCGTATTTTATTGGTAAAACTACATATTTGAAATTCAACCGAGCCCCTGTTTTCTTCTTTTTCTTCTTGTATAATAAGTGAAATAAATGAATTTTTGTTTTTGACCATAAAGAATTTTTCTATCTTTTTCTTTCTTTCCCATGGATTTTATTTGAATTTAATAATCAGAAAAAATATATATTATATATATAATATATAATATAAATATGTACATATATATGTATACATAAAATATATTTATTATGTAGATAATATACGTAAATAATATACATAGATAAATATGCTATATATATTATGTTTATAATGTTTTATATGTTTTATTTATGTTTTATGATTTGATTTTGGATTTCTTTGTTTCATATAATAATCATCTATTTTTATTTGATTTTATCCAAATCAAATTCGAAATTTGATTTGGATAAAATAAGGATAATAAATACACTTCTGTATTCACAGAAAGAGAATGATTTCTTTGCCCTGTACTGTACCTAAAAAAAGATTTTACTGAGTTTTTCTAGAGCCAATTGACTTGATATGCAAGTAAAGTAAATACATATCATGTACCAGAATGTAACACAGTATACCCGCGTATCTTTCGTTTTTCATTTATCGAAAATGTCACGTGATACGTGTGATATTATTATATAATATATAAGTAGATATATAGAAAATAGGAAATTCTACTATTAATTAATTCTGAATCGTGGATACATATGTATTCTCAACATACTGAAACGACTGCCATTATTAGTATTAAACCCATAACGATTTATACAAGCTAAATCCTCTAATCGATAATTAGGCCAAAGAAATAACTTACATTTAATGAATTTTTCTTGATCTGCATTCAAATAGTTGTCCTCATTCAACAAAAATTGTGTAAAGTTTCTATTGCTGTTGCAAAATAATGGATTTCGATCCACACTATTCCAATTACAAGAATTAAAACAAATTAAAGTTCTCAATTCTCTACGACGTATAGGAGATAGGATATTCTCAAGAATAAAGAAATCGTAATGATCTTCATACCCACTCACAAACGTATTTCGATGTTGTCCAATAAAAATGGATTTCTCAAAATTCCTCTTATCAATATTTATGCATTTTCCATTAGTTTGATATCTTTTCGTATCGAACAATGAAATACCCGTAGTTATAGTTTGATATATAATGAATTTTCCATCCTTCCTTATAGATAAACGAATCGGCTCGATAATCAATATTCCCCTTTTTATCAATTCCATAAGGGCTAGATCTTTTTGAATTAGCATTACATCCAGATGCATCTCTCCTCTTTGAATCGAAGATATAGTAATTTCTCTTGGATTTATTAGTCTAAGTAGGAAACAATATACCTTGATATTATTGATCATTCTTTGATTCAAGAGGTCATCCCATCTTAATTGAAAAAGTAAATATTTTTTCAGGAATAAATTTAGTTCTGCCTCCTTGTTATTCTTGGATTGTTTTTTCTTTTTACCTTTTTTACTGTCTGATCTTGCGTAGTCTTCTTCAATATTATTATTTTGGTTTTGTTTTTGTGGATCTACTCCAATATTTTCTTGACCCTCTTGTTCTTGTTTGTTTTTTTCTTGGTTGAAGTTTTTAAATTCGAATTTTATATTGTCTTTTTTAGTAGATGATATTTGAAGATTTTTTTTTTTATTTACGTCGATGTTTTTACTTTGACTCGTATAATTTTCACAGAGATAACTATCAAAAAGAAGTAATTTAATTGGTATGATCCACTGTTTAATCTTATATGCATCAAAAGGAAACACAAACTCCGAGAAGAGCCAAGGTTCTAGATTTGATATGGTAGGATAAATTCTTTCTCGATTCATTCCCATCCAATCAAAAAAGTTTTTTTTTTGATTGGATGGGTTTATTTCTTTATGAATCATAAGAAAAAAAAGATCTTTTTTTTTCAATTTATGAAATTTTTTTTTTTCCGTATTAGTATTTTTATCAATTTTTGTGCCGATACGCATATTAGTCCAGGCCCCGAGAGTGATATTTTTTCTAAGAGAAAAATGTGGAATTCCACAATCAAAATATTTTCTATCCAGACTTTTATGGGTATCAAGAATAGATTCTTCTTTTAGATAATTACTAATAGCCATCTTTGCCAATGCATAAAACGATTCGGGTTTCTGTGTACTGAAATTATATAGAATTTCTTGGTCCTTGTTTGGTTGTAATCTTGATCCATAAATATCCGAGTATTTGCTATCCCCATAATTTATATATTTTTGTACTAAAAGATCATATCTGTAGTGTTTTTTCATTTTTTTTTTTATTTGATTTGTCAATGAATCTACTGTATAGTCATTTTCTTCCATGTAATGGACTAGTCGATCTTTTTTATTTTTATATGAATACAATTCTTTATTTTGAACCGTATAACACGAATTGATTCTATTTCGCCATTTTTTCGGTACTAGTCGAGACCATTTGATTTGAGATAAATTGTGTTGATAATGACCCTTTAACCAGTTTTTCCATTCATTCATTCCAGACTTATAAATTTTCCGATGTCTTGATTTGGAATCAAATATTCCTCGTGTCATACAATAACACTTTATTTGATTTCTAAGAAAAGGATAAGTTCCATAATATTGAAATACAGATCTCAAATGATACTTGTTAAGTAATTGAGTTTGTGATAATTTGTAAAATACATATGCTTGGGACAAAGAAAACAAGTCGTAATAACTATTTGAATTAGTACTAATATTAACCAATTTCTTTTTTTTTATAGTCGAAATAAAATTTATTGTATTTTGATCTGCTTCATCAATTTCTTTTTGATTTTTTTCATCGTTGTAAATGGATTTAGTAATAAGTTTTATTGTTGAAAATTGTGCATTTATTTTAGGAATGCTAATTATAGATAGCAATATATCCATGTATATTTTTTCAATATCAATAAACGATTTTCTAAAAAAATAAAGCGATTTGCGTATTAATCGAGTATTTTTTCTTTTGAATATTCGCCAAATATATTTCGACTCCGGTCTTTTATCATCACAGGCTAGAACCATTTTTTTCTTATCTTTTTCGATTCCTTCTATTTGATTCCTAATTGTAATTGTTTTATCTGTAAGATCCTTTATTTTTTTTTCTATGAATGAATAATTTGTACAATTCGTAGATTGAATTCGAATACCTGATTCATGAAAAATTTTCGTATTTTCGTTATTGAAATCTTTTGTATTTTTTTTAGATTCATATACTTTCATCTTTCGTAATTCAAATAAGTTAACTTTTTCAAGTTCTTTTATTATTCGTTTTAAAACTAGAAATCCTTTGATGACCCATTTTGTTTTCTCTTTTGAAATTTTTAGAACTAAAAAAAAATTCTTTTTCCATTTTCGAGTTTTTTTTTCGAGTGTCTTATATATGGGTTCAAAAAAAGAAGGTCGTTTTCGGGGCGAACCAAAGGGGAGTTCTGTTTCCATTCCCCAAACCGTTAAAAAACAAAAATTGTTTTTTTTTCCTTTTTTTTTCATTGGATCCCCGCGATGAGATCGTATTTTAGATCTTCGCCAGGGTTTTAAACAGAAAGGAAATATAATTTTTATTTGAATACCATCTGTTAACCAATTTTGGGGAAATTCTGTTTCTGATAATTGAACACCGTTGTAGGTACATTTAATATGTATTTCTCTATTCCATTCCTTGAAATCCTTATACCACTCGGGAAATTGGAATAATAACATACGACCCATATTTTTGGCTATTATTAACGAAGGTAATACAATGTATTTTCTAAGAAAAGATTGAGTTACTAACATCAAACCCCTTATTACTTGAGCAAATATAATGCTATCCCAAGCTTCTGCTATTGCTATTCGGTCGTTTTCTTCTTTTTTCTCCTCGTTTTTTTTCTCCCTTTCTTTTGTCTCCTCCTCCTCGAAATCGGAAATTTGCAATTCTGGGTTTTTCTCTAGGAAATTTTTGAAAATATGGTTCATCATA